AGACGAAGAGAAAGGTCTATCTATCTTCTTTAGTTATTCAATGAAACCAATGATTCGTTATTGGAGCAGATAGCAACAACCATTTCAGCGGACATGCGTATTTTCCGATGGATTTACATGGTTTCATTAGTAGAAATTGTTTGATGTAGCGAGTAATAGGCTCTTTCGCCGTTCAAGAATTCTTGTTTAGGCAGTTCATATCATCCACACATAGTGATCTAAGATTTCAATTCTTCCATGTTTCAGCAGTAGCATATTGTTCCATGGAGCTAAGGCCAAAAAGATGGAAGAAACAAGTGTTTCCACGACTCTACCATCCGGCCAATTCTGTTCCACTTAATCCCCTTTTCATGGGCACATATCTTTACGGCTAAGGAATGGGGAATCTTTCTCCTGTTACATGAATCAAATGTTTCATTTCATCCGGGAAAAGCCATCTCTTTCTCAACAATGTCTTTGTCATTTGATCCAATAGCGTTCCGTTAGATAGGAACAGATTTGATAAATACTGATAACTCTCGGATAGAGTATTAGAACGGAAAGATCCATTAGATAATGAACTATTGGTTCTAAACCATCTCTGGCGATGAATCAACAATTCGAAGTGCTTTTCTTGCGTATTCTTGATGAACCAGCGTTTATATATAGATGTAGGAGGATTTGTTTGGGAAGCAATGAGCCCCTTTGACATCTCTTCATCTGCAAAGAATTCTCGACGTGAAAACACAGAGACAGAGGGCTGATCTTTGAATAGGGAAAAGGATGGATCCGCAGGGTCCCAAATGAATTGGCTTGTTCGAAAAAAGCCTTGTTCTTTGGAAGATCTATCTCGTGTCTGGTACTGCATGGTTCCACTCTGCAAGAACTCCGAATCATTCTCTTGAAGCTCATCCTCTTTATGATAAATGATCCATTTGCCCCGAAATGACCCAGTCCAATAGGGAAATCCCAATTCAGTGGGCCTTTCGATACAATCAAATCGCCATATTCTAGGAGCCCAAACTATGTGATTGAATAAATCCTCCTCTATCTGTTGCGGATCGAGGGCCCCTTCCCCTTCTTCAAACTCCGATTCGTATTTTTCATATAGAAATCTCTGATCAACGATAGAAGAAGATCCATTTTGCATCATATCTAACTGATTCCTTGGTTCGGACCGAAGAAGTAATGTCACTCGATTATTATCAAACTGACTGCAATATTTTTCTGTCCGTGAGGATCCCGCCAGAGCCAGAGCGCCTTCTACTTCTAAGAGTAATAATAGTAATAGGCCATGAACTAGATCAGAATCGTTCTCGACGAATCCATAAGAAGTGATCCAATTTTTTTCATCGTGTCTGGATGAAGACCAAAGATCTTGAGCGACCGATCCGGCAGAACAACTCAAAAGATAAAGAAGTATCGTTAATTTCTTCATGCTCGTTCCAAGTTCGAAGTACCATTTGTACAAATAAGAATCCCCTCCCTTACATGATTTCTTCTTCATATAGATAGATATAGGATCTATGGGGCAATTACTTAGAAGTACATTTTGTGTAACAGCCCTTCCTATCTGATAGAAAAGGATCCCATGATCCTGAACCGATCTTATCTGGGATCGAAAATCCCAAGTTTTTCTATGAAGAGCTGATCTAATTGTATTAGTTTCTATAATGGATTTCTTCTGTGTAATACTAATTGATAGGGCCTCATTGATAAGTGCTACAAGATCTCGCGCATTGGAACCCATGGTTATGGACCCGAATCCGTTAGTATGGAACATCTTCTTTTCCAAGTGAAATCCTCTAGTATATGAAAGAATGAAAAAGTGCTTTCGTTGTTGTGGAAGAAGAAGCCTTCGTATCTTAATGCATGTATTTAATTTATTTGGAGCTATTAGAGCGGGATCCACTTTTTGGGGAATATGAGTCGAAGCAATAACAAGAATCTTTCCAGTGGAACATCTTTCACAATCCCTGGAGAGATAGTTCTCTAATAGATCGAGGGATAAGTAATTCGACTCATTCACATGCAGATCATGAATGTTTGGAATCCATATTATGCAAGGAGACATTGCTTTTGCTAATTCGAATTGAAGGGTGATATCAAATCGGTCTATTTTCGTCGTCATATACATAGTTAGCACATTCGTCATAGTTAGCAGCTCCGTATCAATATCAAGGTCATCATTACTATCATCAATATCGTCACTATCATCAATATCGATATCATCAATAGGATAACCTTTAGGCTTGTCATCCAGGAACTTGTTCGGAAATACCGTAATGAAAGGAACATAGGAGTTTGTCGCTAGATATTTGACCAAACAGGATCGTCCAGTTCCTATAGAACCTATCACTAAAATACCTCTAGAAGGGGATAGGGCTAAGCGGAGCGAAAAGGGTTTTCCATGAGGAGATGGGGAATGAAAAATATTAGCCCCACACAAGGTTTGTGAATAAGTGATTGTATGATAATGAGCAAGGAATATCCGTCTTTCTGCTAAACAGGATCTATTGAA